CCAAACATTAATTGGTCGTGTATTAGCCGATGATATATATATGGGCACACGCTGTATTGCCACTAGAAATCAAGACATTGGGATTGGACTTGTAAATCGATTCATAACCTTTCGAGCACAACCAATAGCTATTCGAACTCCCTTTACTTGTAGGAGTGCATCTTGGATCTGTCGATTATGTTATGGTCGGAGTCCTACTCATGGCGACCTGGTTGAATTGGGAGAAGCTGTAGGTATTATTGCAGGCCAATCAATTGGAGAACCGGGCACTCAATTAACATTAAGAACTTTTCATACCGGTGGAGTATTCACAGGGGGTACTGCAGAACACGTGCGAGCCCCTTCTAATGGAAAAATCAAATTCAATGAGGATTTAGTTCATCCGACACGTACACGCCATGGGCATCCCGCCCTTCTCTGTTCTATAAACTTGTATGTAACTATTGAGAGTGAAGATATTCGACATAATGTAAATATTCCATCCCAAAGTTTTCTTTTAGTTCAAAACGATCAATATGTAGAATCAGAACAAGTGATTGCCGAGATTCGCGCGGGAACATCCACTTTGAATTTTAAAGAGAAGATTCGAAAACATATTTATTCTGACTCAGACGGAGAAATGCACTGGAGCACCGATGTATATCATGCACCCGAATTTACATACGGCAGTGTTCATCTATTACCAAAAACAAGTCATTTATGGATATTATTAGGAGAGCCACGCGGATCCAGTCTAGTTTCACTTTCGATCCACAAGGATCAAGATCAAATGAGTGCGAATTCTCGTTCTGTCAAGAGTTTTAACCTTTCAGGGACGGATGATCAGTTGAGAGAAAAATTCTTTACTTCAGATTTTTCGGGTAAAAAAGAAGATAGGATTCCTGATTATTCAGACCTTAGTCGAATTATATGTACTGGTCGTTGTAATCTCGTAGATCCGACCCTTCTCTACCAGAATTCGGATTTATTCTCAAAGAGGCGAAGAAATAGATTCATCATCCCACTCCAATCGATTCAAGAACGCGAGAACGGACTAACGCCCCCTTCAGATATCTTGATTGAAATCCCCATCAACGGCATTTTCCGTAGAAATAGTATTCTTGCTTATTTGGACGATCCTAGATACAGAAGAAAGAGTTCGGGCATTACTAAATATGGGACTCTAGAAATGCATTCAATCGTCAAAAAAGAGGATTTGATTGAGTATCGAGGAGGCAAGGAATTTAGTCCAAAATACCAAATGAAAGTCGATCGGTTTTTTTTCATTCCCGAGGAAGTGCATATATTACCCGGATCTTCTTCCATAATGGTACGTAACAATAGTATCATTGGGGTGGATACACAAATTACTTTAAATATGAGAAGCCGCGTAGCCGGGTTGGTCCGAGTGGAGAGAAAAAAAAAAAGAATTGAACTTAAAATCTTTTCTGGAGATATCCATTTTCCCGGAGAGACAGATAAGATATCCCGACATAGCGGCGTTTTGATACCACTAAGAACAGGAAAACGAAATTCTAAGGAATCGAAAAAACGGGAAAATTGGATCTATGTTCAACGGATCACACCTAGTAAGAAAAAGTATTTTGTTTTGGTTCGGCCTGTCGTCACATATGAAATAACGGACGGTATAACTTTAGGAACACTTTTCCCTCCGGATCTGTTGCAGGAAAGGGATAATGTGAAACTTCGAGTTGTCAATTATATCCTTTATGGAAATGGTAAACCAATTCGAGGAATTTCTGATACAAATATTCAATTAGTTCGGACTTGTTTAGTATTGAATTGGGACCAAGACAAAAAAAGTTCTTCTAGTCAAGAAGCCCGTGCTTCCTTTGTTGAAATAAGGGTAAATGGTTTGATTCGACATTTACTAAGAATCGACTTGCTGAAATCTACTTTTTCATATATCGGAAAAAGGAATGATCCCTCGGGCTCAGGATTGTTCTCGGATAATGGATCAGATTGCACAAAAAGAAATCCGTTTTCTTCGATTTATTCCAAGGCAATAATTCAACAACCCCTTAATCAAAATAAAAGAACTATTCATACGTTGTTGAATAGAAATGCGGGATTCCAATCGTTGATAATTTTGTCATCATCCAATTGTTTTCGAATGGGTCCATTCAACGATGTAAAATATCACAATCACAATGTGATACACAATGGGATAAAAGAATCAATTAACATTACAAAAGATCCTGTAATTCCAATTCAGAATTCGCTGGGGCCTTTAGGAACAGTCCCTCTAATTCGAATTGCGAATGTTTATTCATTTTACCATTTAATAACTCATAATCAGATCTTGGTAAAGAACTATTTGCAACTTGACAATTTTAAACAGACCTTTCAAGTAATTAAATTGAAATATTATTTAATCGATGAAAAGGAGAAAATTTATAACCCCGATCCATGCAGTAACATTATTTTCAATTTGAATTGGTATTTTCTCCATCCCAATTATTGTCAAGAAACATCTACAATAATGAGTCTTGGGCAGTTT